TCAAATTGCTTTGGGTCGGTTGCCAATGTCAGTAATTGGAGATTCCACAATTCGAACAATTAGGAATTCGACTCAAATCAAAAAAGGCACGGCTAAACCACTTGATTCAAGAACAATTACCAATTACTAAGATTCCGTTTTGATTGAAAGTAGCGAAGCTTCCTTCATTTTATTTTGCTTAGACAATAACTAAAAATCCTAAAGGGGTTGAAAGTAATGATTTTCATATATTCATAAAATATATTTATCTATTCTCTGTATATTAAAATACTACATTACATACAGTATATATATATAAATATATATATCTGTGATTATAATATTATAATATATAAATAAAAAAAAAAAAGAAAATAGAATAATTATTATATACTCTAAATAATTTAAATAATTGAATCGATAAATTTTTTAAATGCAATTTTGAACGAAACTTTCAGATAAACAAATGGTATTCAATCATTCATATAATAAATAAACATATCTACATCAACCCACACACGACCCTATATTGATTTAATTCAATTAGAAGGGTATCAAAAAATAGGTAACCTCTTCTTTTTTTTTGTTTGTTCAATAAGGTCATGAAAAATTTCTACTTAATTTATCTTTTATTTTACATAGAATGGATTTGCCTGGACCAATACATGATTTTCTTTTAGTTTTTTTGGGATTGGGTCTTATAGTGGGAAGTCTAGGAGTGGTATTACTTACCAATCCAATTTTTTCTGCCTTTTCGTTGGGATTGGTTCTTGTTTGTACATCCTTATTCCATATTCCATCGAACTCCCATTTTGTAGCTGCTGCACAGCTCCTTATTTATGTGGGAGCAATAAATGTATTAATTGTATTTGCCGTGATGTTTATGAATGGTTCAGAATATTACAAAGATTTCTATCTTTGGACTGTTGGAGATGGAGTCACTTCACTGGTTTGTACAAGTATTTTTTTTTCATTAATTACTACTATCCCAGATACGTCATGGTACGGTATTATTTGGACTACAAGGTCAAACCAGATTATAGAGCAGGACTTGATAAATAATGGTCAACAAATTGGGATTCATTTATCAACAGATTTTTTTCTTCCATTTGAACTTATTTCGATAATTCTTTTAGTTGCCTTGATCGGTGCAATTGCTATGGCTCGTCAGTACTAAATATTTCGAAATTTTATAATATAAAATTATATTAATTAAATTAATATAGACTTGTTCTTTTCTTCTTTAAAATATTTTTTTTATTGTTCATGTATATAAATATAAAGATAAAGTATAAAAAAAAAATGAAAAAAAAAAAACGGAATTTTTTTATATTTATATCTATTTTCTATTACCAATACCTTTTTGCGTACTTTTAAAATTCTATTTTAGTCAATTGAATTGGTTAAATTGTTGTTCATATTGAAATGAATCGAGATTGATGAGGAGTTGTTCAATGATGCTCGAACATGTACTTGTTTTGAGTGCCTATTTATTATGCATCGGTATCTATGGATTGATTACAAGTCGAAATATGGTTCGAGCGCTTATGTGTCTTGAGCTTATACTGAATGCAGTTAATATAAATTTCGTAACATTTTCGGATTTATTTGATAGTCGCCAATTAAAAGGAGACATTTTCTCGATTTTTGTTATAGCAATTGCAGCTGCTGAAGCAGCTATTGGATTAGCTATTGTTTCATCAATTCATCGTAACAGAAAATCAACTCGTATCAATCAATCGAATTTGTTGAATAAATAGGGTTTATAAAAAAAAATATAGAGTATCTGCCAATAAAAAAATGGGTATGTGCAGCATATAGTGCTATTTGATAAAATGTAATAAATCAAAGTATCTTGGCCTTCTTTCATGAGCAGATCCAGAAGTAGATTGATTCTGGTAAATCTACTAAATCATTGATTCATCTGGTGTCTACAATATATAATTCATTTACTACTTTACTAGATCGAAATTTTATGATGTTAAAAAAAAATTATAGATCCAATGTCACATTCAGTAAAGATTTATGATACATGTATAGGGTGTACTCAATGTGTACGAGCTTGCCCCACAGATGTATTAGAGATGATACCCTGGGACGGGTGTAAAGCTAAACAAATTGCTTCTGCTCCAAGAACAGAAGACTGTGTAGGTTGTAAAAGGTGTGAATCCGCTTGCCCAACCGATTTTTTGAGTGTCCGGGTTTATTTATGGCACGAGACAACTCGTAGCATGGGTCTAGGTTATTGATACGTTCGATAAAATTCCACTTGAATCCATCATTTTTTATCTTTACCGACAAAACCCGTACTCGAGAAAAGAAAAATATATAATAATAAAACTTATTTTCTTTTCTCGAGTACGGGTTTTCGGGTCAAAGTCAAAGTAAGTGTATCTTGTTTTTACCACGAATGATTTTCCTTGGTTAACTATAATTGTTGTTTTGCCGATATTCGCGGGTACTTTCATTTTCTTTTTCCCTCATAGAGGAAATAAGGTTATTAGGTGGTATACTATTTGTATATGCCTATTAGAACTACTTCTAATGGCCTATGTATTCTGTTATCATTTCCAATTGGATGATCCATTAATCCAATTGGAGCAAGATTATAAATGGATAAATTTTTTTGATTTTCATTGGAGACTGGGAATTGATGGGCTTTCCATAGGACCCATTTTACTCACGGGATTCATCACTACTTTAGCTACTTTAGCGGCTTGGCCAGTTACTCGAGATTCAAAATTGTTCCATTTCCTTATGTTAGCAATGTACAGCGGCCAAATAGGATTATTTTCTTCTCGAGATCTTTTACTTTTTTTTATCATGTGGGAATTAGAATTAATTCCTGTCTACCTACTTTTATCCATGTGGGGAGGGAAGAAACGTTTGTACTCAGCTACAAAGTTTATTTTGTACACCGCGGGGGGTTCCATTTTTCTCTTAATGGGAGTTCTAGGTATGGGTTTATATGGTTCCAATGAACCAACATTAAATTTTGAAACATCAGCCAATCAGCCGTATCCTGTGGCATTGGAAATACTATTCTATTTTGGATTTCTTATTGCTTATGCTATCAAATTACCAATTATACCTCTACATACATGGTTACCAGATACCCATGGGGAAGCCCATTACAGTACATGTATGCTTTTAGCTGGAATCTTATTAAAAATGGGAGCATATGGATTGGTTCGTATCAATATGGAATTATTACCCCATGCTCATTCTATATTTTCTCCCTGGTTGATGATAGTAGGTGCAATTCAAATAATCTATGCAGCTTCAGCATCTCCGGGTCAGCGTAATTTAAAAAAGAGAATTGCCTATTCCTCTGTATCTCATATGGGTTTCATAATTATAGGAATTAGTTCCATAACTGATACAGGACTCAACGGGGCCCTTTTACAAATGATCTCTCATGGATTTATTGGTGCTGCACTTTTTTTCTTGGCAGGAACGAGTTACGATAGAACACGTCTTGTTTATCTCGATGAAATGGGGGGAATAACTATCCCAATGCCAAAAATATTTACAATGTTCAGTAGCTTTTCGCTGGCTTCTCTTGCATTGCCTGGAATGAGTGGTTTTGTTGCAGAATTTGTAGTATTTTTTGGATTAATTATGAGCCAAAAATTTCTTTTAATGCCAAAAATACTAATAACTTTTGTAACGGCAATTGGAATGATATTAACTCCTATTTATTCATTATCTATGTTACGTCAGATGTTCTACGGATATAAGCAATTTAATTCTCAAAATTCTCATTTTTTAGATTCTGGGCCGCGAGAACTATTTCTTTCAATCTGTATTTTTCTACCCGTAATAGGTATTGGTATTTATCCGGATTTCGTTCTCTCACTATCAATTGACAAGGTAGAAACTATTATATCTAATTATTTTTATAGATAGTTAGTTTTTATTTTATAATTTTATAATAATTTATAAAATAAATTAATATAATAAAAAAGTTAAAAAAATGAATTTACTTTAATACAATACTAATACTTTAATTTATAATTTAAAATTTAACTTAATAAAATAAACTTAAATTTTAATCAACTATTTTTGTAGTTTTTGAAAATCATTTGAATCAAGTCAAATGATTTTCAAAAACTCGTACAAACTTTCGTTATCTATGCTTATGCTATTCCTATTATGTATTTGATATTCTATTCGTAACTGCTTTTTTTTTTCAATTAAATGTTAATGCGAATGAACCATAACTATGCAGCCCTATTCCTAATAGATTTACTCCAAAATAGCATATCCAAATTATAAAAAATCCTATAGAAGCCACAATTGCAGAATTTGAGCCTTGCAAATTTTCATTTGTTCTAGTATGTAAATAAATTGCGAATATTGTCCAAGTAATAAATGCCCAAGTTTCTTTTGGGTCCCAATTCCAGTAGGATCCCCACGCTTCATTAGCCCATACTGCTCCCGAAAGAATACCTATGGTTAAAAATAGAAAACCGAGACTAATGACACGAGAACTCCAACAATCCAATTGCTGAATTAATTGATGCCTGTGATAATTTCTAAACGAAATAAAACAATTGTTTTGTAAAACATGGCTTATTTCATTTTCATTCACGTATTGAATTTTTCCAAATGAAAATGACCTAAAATGGTTGTTTTTACATTTTAAAAAAATATTTTTATTTTTTCGAAATGTAATGGCTAGAAGAGCTACTGATAATAATGATCCGCAGAGAAGAGATGCATAGCTCAATACCATCATACTTACGTGCATCATTAACCACTGTGATTGTAGAGCAGGTACTAATATTGTGGATTGATGCATTTCAGTTAAAAGACCTGAGGTGGCAAATCCTTGAGTCAAAATAGCACTGGGTGCAGTTATTGCACTTAGAAGATTTTTTGGTTTTCTAAAAAAAGGAAGCATATAAATAATGGATAAACTCCATGAAAGGAACATTAATGATTCATATAAATTACTTAAGGGTAAATGCCCTGAATAAATCCAACGAATAACTAATAATCCTGTTATACATAAAAAAGCGGCTACCATTCCTTTTTCCGACGAATGATATAATCCTACGATTTCGTGGACTAATAAGTTAATCAAATAAATCGTCAGTACGATTGAAACAATCGACAAGGAAATGTGAGTTAATATATGTTCTAAAGTAAAAAATATCATAAAAAATCCTAAAAAGGATATCCTCCAAGAATGGAATGGAGATCTGAAATTATATTCTATCCATTATAGGAATTATTATAGTATTTATTTTACTAGTATTTCTTTTTTAGAAATATGCCGCTACTCGGACTCGAACCGAGATGCTCTAGCACTGCTTCCTAAGAGCAGCGTGTCTACCGATTTCACCATAGCGGCTTGCTCGAAATCATAATAGCCCATTCATTTTTAATCGTCGAGATTGGAGGAGTAAATTCAATGCAATATTTATTTTGCCGAAAGATTCAAAATATCCTTTAAATTACTATTTAAACGTTCAATAATCATTACCTTACTTAATTGTAGTGTGAGGTGGGGCTATTGTTGTTAGTTTTAAAACCGCACTGAATGGTTTTTCGTGTGGTTTAAGTTCTTGTAAAATTTGAGAATTGTAAGGAGGGTTAAAATGTTTGTTGGATAGGTTGAAAACTGGATTAACTATAAATTGCCAATTGCTAGGATTTAAATTGTACCCATAATTCGTGGTACTATTTATAAAACTAATTAAGTATTAGTCAAACCAATTAGTAGGCTGTAGATATACCAGTGAAAATTTGTCTTCAATATTTCTAAAACGATTTTTCATTATCGAATGCATATTGTGCTTTATGGATAGGTATCTTAATGTATTCTATAGTTAAAAGTTAAAGTTAAGTTAAAACATAGAATATATATTCGGCATCCAGAACCCAATAAGCCTTTTTAAATTAAAAGAAAAATATTATTTTTGTGAAAAGTGAATCGATGGGGAAAATAACAATCCCCATCCCACAAAAACCCACTAACGAGAAAGAGAAAACTTTGTAAAGAGAAAAATGATATATTTATATTATATTGTGCCTAATTTTTGAGCCTTTGTCTAGTAGACACAAAAATGTTATCCTACAACATACGACAATAGAAAATTGCATCTCATTAAGTTTACCATATTAATGGTAATTTCTTATCTTATCTTATAAATTATCGAATTCGTTGGTTCATATCGATTAAGATTATTCCAAGACTTTTCCAAGTCTTTATTATATAATATATTACTTGTTTGTTGTACAAAAAAGCTTTTAGAATTCCCGGTCGAAAGGGATTTTGCTAAAGAAAAAGCTTTTATTCCTGCCCAATACACTTTATTTTTCCAAAAATTTTTACGAATATGCTTTTTGGACATAGAAATATGCTTTTTTTGAACCGCCATTCCAAAATGCAGAGGTTATTCATTTTATAGTTAAATGTGGAAGACATTTATTGTTCAAAAAAATATATAATTTTTTTATTACTAAAATTTACATACAATATTTTGAAGAAAGAATTATTTATACTGACTAGTATTATATATATATATATAACTATATTCGAATGAAGATATTTATATATATACATGGTATTCATGGCTATAGAAATCGAGTTGCTTTCCATTGGTAAAAAAGAATCAAAAAGAGTTTCAATTGTCTATTTTTGCCATGTTGCATTTCATGTAATTTCAAAAAAGAAATCGAAAAGTTTAAGAACCCTTACTTAATTTAAGAAAACTAGACTGTAAAACTCTTTCTATTAATTGTAATTGATCGAGGATCAAGAAAGTATATCTAATCTAATTAAAATTAGAAAAAATGAGTATCCATTAGTAATAAATTTATTAAACGATATGTTATTTGAACCAGAAATTTTTATTATTATTGCAGCTCTGTGCAAACTGAAGTGATGAGTAACAAATCGACGAACATCAATAAAATTAATCACAAGTATAAGTTTAAGTTGCTTTATTGAAAGAAATATAAGCAACTCACTCAGTTTCCCAACGGACTAGTTCACAACCGATTAATGATTCTGAATTCTGAATTCCGAATCAATTAACGAAAATAAGAAAAAAATCTCCTTGTTTTTTTGTTTATCGGGTTGAGTTATTGGTGGATCATAGGATACTCGGAATCAAGTACTTTTTTTTTCATAATTTTTGGACTTGTTTTATGTATATAAACTAATCATTATTATTGTAATAATGAAATGATTGAAAATATTATATTCTCTATGTTCATATATCTTAATCTTTAATTAAAAAAAAAAAAAGAATAACTTTAATCAGACTTAATCGTTTTTATTTGACTATTTGGAAATAATCAGAATTCTTAATTCTATTAAAGTCTTTTCATATTTTGATTTTTTTTTTGCTCCATTCTAAATATAAAAGAGTTGGTGAATCGGAAACAATTTAACAATAAAAAAAGGTTTATTTTTTATGGAATATACGTATCAATATGCGTGGATCATACCTTTCGTCCCCCTTCCGGTTCCTATAGCAATAGGGGTAGGCCTTTTTCTTTTCCCGGCGGCAACAAAAAATATTCGTCGTATATGGGCTTTTCTTAGTGTTTTATTACTAAGTATCGTTATGATTTTTTCCGCCAATCTGTCTATTCAGCAAATAAATGGTAGTCCATCCTACCAATATGTATGGTCTTGGACCCTAAATAATGATTTTTCTTTAGATTTAGGCCACTTAATAGATCCGCTTACTTCCATTATGTTAATATTAATAACTACTGTTGGAATAATGGTTCTTATTTATAGTGACAATTATATGTCTCATGATCAAGGCTATTTGACATTTTTTGCTTATATTAGTTTTTTTAACGCTTCGATGCTGGGATTAGTTACTAGTTCAAATTTGATACAAATTTATATTTTTTGGGAATTAGTTGGAATGTGTTCGTATCTATTAATAGGTTTTTGGTTCACACGACCCCTTGCCGCAACTGCTTGTCAAAAAGCGTTTGTAACTAATCGTGTAGGGGATTTTTTTTTATTTTTAGGAATCTTAGGTCTTTATTGGATAACGGGGAGTTTTGAATTTCGGGATTTGTTTGAAATAGCCAATAATTTGATTGATAATAATGGGGACAATTCTTTATTTCTTACTTTGTGTGCTTCCCTATTATTTGTAGGTTCGGTTGCCAAGTCTGCGCAATTCCCTCTTCATGTATGGTTACCTGATGCTATGGAAGGCCCTACTCCTATTTCGGCTCTTATACATGCTGCTACTATGGTAGCAGCAGGAATTTTTCTTGTAGCTCGACTTTTTCCTCTTTTTACAGTCATACCTTACATACTGAATATAATTTCTTTGGTAGGTATAATAACAATACTATTAGGAGCTACTTTAGCTCTTGCTCAAAGAGACATTAAAAGAAGTCTAGCCTATTCGACAATGTCGCAATTGGGTTATATTATGTTAGCTTTAGGTATGGGATCTTATCGAACTGCTTTATTTCATTTGATCACTCATGCCTATTCGAAAGCATTATTGTTTTTAGGATCTGGCTCCATTATTCATTCAATGGAAACTATTGTTGGGTATTCCCCAGATAAAAGCCAGAATATGGTTCTTATGGGTGGTTTAAAAAAATATGTCCCAATTACAAAAATTTCATTTTTTTTAGGCACGCTTTCTCTTTGTGGTATTCCACCTCTTGCTTGTTTTTGGTCCAAAGATGAAATTCTTAATGATAGTTGGTTGTATTCACCCATTTTTGCAATAATAGCTTGTTTCACAGCAGGATTAACTGCATTTTATATGTTTCGGATGTATTTACTTACTTTTGAAGGTCATTTAAATAGTAATTGTAAAAATTACAGCGGCAAAAAAAATAATGTGTTCCATTCAATATCTATCTGGGGAAAAAAAGGACAAAAAGTTAAAAAAAATAATTGGATTTTATCAACAATGAATCATAATCAAAGAATTTCGGTTTTTTCGAAAAAAATATATCCTATTGTTGGTAATGTAGTAACCAATATGATGGGGCCTCTTATTACTATAAAAAGTTTTTCCAATAAAAAAATTTCCACATATCCTTATGAATCGGACAATACTATGTTATTACCACTTCTTATATTGGTCTTAGTTACTTTGTTCGTTGGATCCATAGGAATTCCTTTTGGTCAAGGAATAATTCATTTAGATATATTATCCAGATGGTTAACTCCATCAATAAACTTTTTACATTCAAATTATGATTTTGATTGGGATGAATTTGTGATAAATGCTATTTTTTCAGTCAGTATAGCATATTTCGGAATATTTATAGCGTTTCTTTTCTATGGGCCTGCTGATTCCAATTTTAATAATTTGAACTTAATAAATTTATCTGTTCAAATGGGTCCTAGGAGAATTATTGGGGACAAAATACTCAATTTTATATATAATTGGTCATATAATCGTGGTTACATAGACGCTATTTATACAAAAACCTTAACTACAGGTATAAGAGGGCTGGCAGAACTAAGTTATTTTTTTGATAAACAAGTAATTGATGGAATTACGAATGCTGTTGCTATTCTAAATTTATTTGTAGCAGAAATTATTAAATATGTAGGCGGAGGACGAATCTCTTCTTATCTCTTCTTTTACTTATTTTATGTATTTATTTTTATAGTAATTTACTGTATTTTTAATTTACAATTTTCAATTTAAATCAAAAGTGTTTTTTATTTTTTCTTCAAATTCTCGGTAATCAGTAGTAAGGGCAGTAGGAAGAGCGATATCATGAAGTTTGTTTATCCAAAGAGTTTCGATAGAATCTTCTATCGAGTTTATTAAATACTCGTTCATGTTTGAACCTGAATACAATTCTTTGATTGTTCCACGATGGGGTCCATTCAAAAGAGGATCATATATTTTAGGTAAGCATTCTTGTTCAGTCTCATCATTGCACAATCTAGTTCTTTTTTCGAGTACATCCATAGCAAGAGACCCCTTGTCTAGAGCTTCAATTCGATTGATAAGTTCGTTGATGAGGTTGTTTCGTTTTTGTTCATTGGTATAAAACC